CGTATTTACTAGCGATTTTTTCTTTTTTTCTCTTTCTATAGTGGAGATAGTCGCACGTAATGGCAGATCACGGCCATATTATTAAAAGCTTGTGGTAAGAATGGGTTTCGTTCTAGTGCCCGGAAATAATATTCCAAAGCTTTCGTATGTTCTCCGTTACTTGTATGGATAAGGCCTATGTTGTAGAGTATATAACTTCTATCGTAGGGATCAATTTCTAGTCGCGTAGCTTCATAATAATTCTGTAAAGCTTCCGCATAATTTCCTTCGGATTGAGCTGACATCCGTTACGGTCGTTCATTCTACTCAAAGAATCCCCGTTCCAGAACCGTACATGAGATTTTCACTTCATACGGCTCCTCCCTTCTGTGCATAATAATACTAAGCAAATCCACTGAATAAAAAAAAGGGAAATATTCTCATTATGAATTATGAACGAACAGGGACTAGTGTTTTTGCAAGAAATTTCTAGCCAACCCCCCCTGCAAAAGGTCTTTTCTTAACACCAAGCGTGTTGGCAATAGATAGAAAAGGTAACTCCAACAATTTATTTGTCCTCAACGCCCCCTATTTCCAGGAATTAGTCACTTCAACAGCCTTCGATGGTTATATGGGTATCCAAAGTACGAACGAGATGGATGTTGGTTTTCCCAACCATTCTTGTTAGTCCCGATCCTGATCAGGAAAGGGGAGAATTTTTAACAAAGTTTTTTGTGTTGTTGATTCCTAGATGTAGTGCTTCTTCCCCTATGCCACCTAATTGGTACTAGTGAAGTAGTATTAACCTGTAATCCAGAACCTATAGGCTAACCTTTCGCTCAAGACTAGAATCAAAAATTGAAGCATATGAGGTTGCATCAACCGAGGATACACGACAGAAGGTATTGTTCTCGGTTTCCCCAAACTTCACCTTCAACAAGCGTAGGTTTTTTTTTTCAAAAAAAAAAACAATTTTCTTTCTATCCGGAAGCGTGTGCCCTTCTCGTAAGACTGAGAAAAAAAAAAAGAATCAAATCGCACCATCTCTGTAATAGGTAAATGCCTCCTTTTCTCCTGAAGTTGTCGGAATTATTCGTAATAAGATATTGGCTACAATTGAAAAGGTCTTATCAATAAAATTTCCATTTATCCGCGATCTCGGCATAGGTAACAATCCATTCGATAATTCTTCTCATTACCTCTCGTGGGATAAAAAATCCCACAAACAAAGGAATCGTACAGTACAAAATACCATAAAAGCGGACCCATTCTAAAAAAAAAACGTGCGGAACCTATACTCAAATTGTTCCCTTTTGACAGGAATCAATAGGAAATCTTTGAATCTGATTGGACTTCATTTAAAAAAAGTAGTATATGGATATAGTAAGGAGTATAGTAATTAACAAAACTATTCTATTAGCCTTTTAGCGAAGTTATAAGGAAGAATCTAGGAATTTTTTCTACAGATTATGAAAATTTGAGAAGTTTTGATTGGATTAGGATTCACGGAACAAAAAGAATCAAATAATCACTCTTTCTATGATTCAAATAGAATAAGCACCCCCTTTTTGCTTATTTGCATAGCGTGTATACACCAAAGTATACAATCGAAATAGAAAAATCCGCGGTTTCATTCATGAATTTGTAATCGAGCTGTAAGAAGTTTTCGTTGAGAAATCTTCAACGGATAAGGGGTTTTTTGAATTCCTATCTAACCGGAGTCAAGTAAGTATTAATCTAATCACGTCTAAATAGAATCATATTCTAAAATATATGGGTCGGGCGACCCGTTCCAATTCAGTGTTTAATCCGGTACCATTCTAAACATCAGAATCATAAAAAGAAGGGGTCGTCGTCTTGACAAAACAAACTTGACTCAATATAGCTTTTTTTTTTTTTCATTTTATTGTTATAATCGATTGGTCATACCTATACCGTAAAAAAAAGAATATTGCAATATTCTAAATGAAATGGATCGCTATTCGCCCGTTTTATGGGTAATAATCATAATCATAAGATTATGTAGGAGAGGTGGCCGAGTGGTTCAAGGCGTAGCATTGGAACTGCTATGTAGGCTTTTGTTTACCGAGGGTTCGAATCCCTCTCTTTCCGTATCTTCACCTACATTACGAATCTTATCGCTCGCAATGTATCAAATAAAAATGAGGACTATTATTCGAACCGTTAAACCAGCCCTCTCTTTATCTTTGATATCGATTCACTATTCCTAATTGTATTCTAATTGTAATTGCCTGTGGTACGGAAAATACTGGAAAGAGTAGAGTATTCAGGGCATAAAAAATTCCCCCGATCCATTTAAGATAAGTGAATGGAAGAGGAGAAAAAGGGGAAAAATTCACCGCACCCTTATTTGGTATTTTAATTAGGTTCAAATCTGACGAGAATAATATTCTACGACTAGCAACTCTTTTATTTTCAAACCAACCCACTCACGATCTATTATTTGATTGACTACTCCTTTATACTGGGAGGAGTCAAGAATCAAATGTTTTGGTCTTGG